GTGCGATGATTATACTCAACAAACCACAAAGACATTGGAACTCTCTACTTTATTCTCGGAACTTGAGGAGGTCTTCTAGGGACCTCTATAAGCCTGATAATTCGAGCTGAACTTGGGCAACCAGGATCACTCCTAGGAAGAGACCAACTCTATAATACTATTGTTACAGCTCACGCATTCCTTATAATTTTCTTCTTAGTAATACCTGTTTTTATTGGGGGGTTCGGAAACTGATTAGTTCCCCTAATACTTGGGGCACCAGATATAGCATTCCCGCGACTAAATAACATAAGATTCTGACTTCTCCCTCCTGCACTAACACTCCTTGTATCTTCCGCACTAATTGGTGGAGGAGTAGGAACAGGGTGAACAGTCTACCCCCCTCTTTCAGGAAATATAGCCCACTCCGGCCCATCAGTAGACCTAGCAATTTTCTCTCTCCACCTAGCTGGGGTATCCTCTATTCTTGGGGCACTAAATTTTATTACTACAGTAATTAACATACGATGAGATGGCCTACGACCAGAACGAATGCCTTTATTTGTATGGGCCGTAGTCATTACAGCAGTACTATTACTTTTATCCCTCCCAGTTCTAGCAGGGGCAATTACTATACTTCTGACAGACCGAAACCTAAATACCGCATTTTTCGACCCCCAAGGTGGTGGTGACCCTGTGTTATACCAACATCTCTTTTGATTTTTTGGCCATCCAGAGGTCTACATTTTAATTCTCCCGGGCTTTGGGGCTATCTCCCATATCGTCACACAACACGCATCCAAAATAAAAAGATTTGGGACACTAGGTATAATCTATGCAATACTTGGAATTGGGGTGTTAGGGTTCATTGTATGGGCTCATCACATATTTACCGTAGGGATAGATGTAGACACACGGGCATACTTTACTGCCGCTACCATAATTATTGCCGTTCCAACGGGAATTAAAGTATTTAGGTGACTCGCTACTCTCCACGGATCCCCTATCAAGTATGATACTCCTATCCTCTGGGCACTAGGATTCATTTTCCTTTTCACCACAGGGGGGTTAACAGGAATTGTTCTATCAAACTCTTCCTTAGATATCGTCCTTCATGACACCTATTATGTAGTAGCCCACTTCCATTATGTGCTTAGAATAGGGGCAGTATTCGCAATATTTGCAGCCTTTAATCACTGATTCCCCCTATTTACAGGACTAACTCTACATGATCGCTGATCAAAAGTCCATTTCTACATAATATTTTTTGGAGTAAACCTTACTTTCTTCCCACAACACTTTTTAGGGCTAGCTGGAATACCTCGACGATACTCCGATTATCCGGACGCCATAACTAAATGAAATGTTGTATCTTCCATTGGATCAATAGTATCATTTCTTGCCCTAATTCTATTCATTTTCCTTCTATGAGAAGCTTTCTCCGCCCAACGAGGGGTTATCACCAGACCCCATATGTCCTCATCCCTGGAATGACAATACACACTACCTCTAGACTTCCATAATGCAGACGAAACAGGAGTAATTACCCAATAAACAATATGTCTTTCTGAGGACAACTAAATTTCCAAGACGCTGCCTCTCCAACCATGATGCAACTTATTGCATTCCACGACCACGCAATATTAATTTTAACTCTTGTTATTTCTATTGTAGGCTATGCAATAATCTCCATTATGGTAAATAAACTATCCTGCCGAACTATTTTAGAAGCTCAACAAATTGAGACTATCTGAACTGTTATCCCTGCTATTATTTTATTATTCCTAGCATTTCCCTCTCTACGACTCCTATATCTCATAGAAGAAACTATAAACCCAAATTTAACTTTAAAAGCCATTGGGCACCAGTGATACTGAAGATACGAATACTCAGATTACTCTGACTTAAAATTTGATTCCTATATACTCCCAGCCGAAGACACTACAACAGAACAATTCCGGCTTCTAGAAGTAGATAACCGGGCCGTGCTCCCAATTTCATCCGAAATCCGGGTGCTAGTAACAGCAGCAGACGTTATTCATTCCTGAACAGTGCCTTCACTAGGGCTTAAAGCCGATGCTATCCCTGGACGATTAAATCAAATAGGAGTATTCATCACACGACCGGGAGTATTCTATGGTCAGTGCTCTGAAATTTGTGGAGCAAACCATTCATTTATACCTATCGTTATTGAAGCCGTAGAACCCTCTACATTTATACAATGAACAACCTCTCTAGCAGAATCTTCATACAGGTAAAAGTTTAAAAAAAAATAAAAGCTTTGGGAGCTTTAGATCAGGGACCTCTCTGTTACCTGAAGAACGCTAGTTAAACCTATAACCTAAGCCTGTCACGCTTCTATTGCCCTATGGGCGCTTTCTACATGCCTCACCTAGCCCCCATTAGCTGATTAACCATTATATCTATTTCCTGATTTACATTATTAGTGCTAGCTATCTCTATATGATGGCACCAACCCCTACAATTTAAAGCTACCTCCATAAAACAACAATTACCCTCCTTTTCCCAATGAAATTGGTCAGTATCTAAATAACGCCTATAAAGTCAAAAAGAGACATTGGTCTTGTAAACCAAAGATTGATTTATTATCTATGGGCTATGACCAGACCCCTTTTCCTATTTTCAATTTCAGGATTTATCTGCCTGTTTGTTCTTTCCCTACAACGGAAACACCTATTGATATCCCTTCTCACCCTAGAAGCATTTATTCTATCTATAGCAATCTTGATCCCTCTATCCATTATATTTCAGAACCAAGTAAACGGTATATTTGCTATTGTCCTTCTTACCATGGGAGCATGCGAAGCTAGGTTAGGCTTATCTTTACTAGTTTTAATAACACGATCTTATGGCAACGATCTACTAAAATCTATTACTAAAAACTTATGTTAAAAATTATTCTCCCTCTCATCAGACTAGCCCTAATCTCAAAAATAAATTCGGGTAAATTTAACACCCAAATTGTACTAGCTCTCTTAACCCTTTTATCTATACAAATAATAACAAAACCAGTCCATATATTTAATGCAGCCATGTTTTCTGATCCCTTAAGAGCTCCTTTAGTAACTCTTTCTCTTTGAATCACAATACTAATAATCATGGCGAGATTTAAACTAATTCAGAACTCTAATAGAAAATTTACATTTATAACAACTGTCTTAAGCTTATGTACAATTTTACTCCTAACTTTTTGAGCTAGATCCTTCTTATCTTTTTACTTATTTTTTGAGGCCTCTTTAATTCCTACTGCTATTTTAATTTTAGTATGGGGGTACCAGCCTGAACGCCTACAGGCTAGATTTTATTTAATATTATACACAGTGTTTGCGAGACTTCCGTTATTGCTAAGAATTATATTGATTAAAACCTCTAATAATCATTTATCGCTTCTGGCTGCCCCTATACAGCCCCCAAGAATTCTTACATATGAACTATGGTGAGTTATTACTATTTTAGCATTCATAGCAAAAATACCAATCTATGGGGTACACTTATGATTACCAAAAGCCCATGTAGAAGCCCCCGTATCAGGCTCTATGGTTCTTGCTGGAATTCTACTAAAACTAGGGGGATATGGCCTCCTTCGATTTTCCTACTCTTTCCAACACATTAACATAAAACTAACCCACTTATTCCTTCCGATAACTCTATTAGGAGCATTTATAGCAAGGGTTATCTGTATTCGACAATCAGACCTAAAATCTCTAATTGCCTACAGCTCTGTAAGACACATAGGACTAATAACAGCTGGTATTATAACAAACAATAGATGGGCTTGACAGGGAGCACTAATAATAATAATTGCGCACGGACTCTCTTCTTCTGGCCTATTCGCAGTGGCTAACATGACATATGAAGCTACCCATACCCGCAGAATCTTTTTAACCAAAGGGATATTAAACATTTTCCCTTCCATAACAATACTCTGATTTCTACTCTCGGCCGCAAATATAGCAGCTCCCCCTTCTATTAACCTCATAAGAGAGATCATACTAATAACAGGAATCCTAAACATCTCCTTAGTCAGGGCTCCCCTACTGATTATTATTGCATTTATAGGAGGTGCTTACACTCTCCACCTATACACCGCATCTCAGCACGGTAATCCGCCATCCTTCATGAACCCTATATATCAACCAATCCCCCGAAACACTCATGCTATTTTCCTTCATGTTCTTCCCGTATTTATACTGATTCTCTGCCCAGAAACCGTTTCAAACTGAGCCACATAATAGTAGAGTAAGCTAAGTCTAAGCTATTGGGTTCATACCCCAGCAATGAATATAAATTCCTCTACTAGTTTATAAGTAGAAGCCAAGAAGGCACCTATCTGTTAATTAGGCCTGAGCCCAAGTGGGCCTACTTATTTACTTTTTAGTATAACTAAGTACATTTTCCTTCCAAGAAAAAAGTTTGTAAGCAAAAAAGTAACATGATATCCACCTTTCCACATTTATTTCTTTTCTCCTCTACTATAGTATTGGGAACAATAATTTCCCTTTCAAGGTCTAACTGGGTGATAATTTGATTAGGCATAGAACTCAATTTAATATCTTTTCTACCACTAATGACCCTATCTAAACAAAATCAGGAAAGTGAAGCAGCAATTAAATATTTTTTAGCTCAATGTTGAGGAGGAAGATTCTTCCTATTGGGAATAACTCTTTCTTACTTCTTTCCTAGGCAATTAAAGTTTATTCCTATCTTAATTGTTCTAGTATCCTTAATAATGAAGGCTGGTATGGCCCCCTGTCATTTCTGATTTCCAAGTGTAATGAACTCTATATCCTGAACACTATGCCTCTTATTATCCACCTGACAAAAAATTACCCCACTACTTCTTTTATTCACCTTTTCTAGCCCTTCCACCTTACCAATAATAACCCTCTTAGGGGCTACAAGAATTATCGCTGGGTCCCTAGGAGGAATTATACAAACACAGGTACGACCTCTACTAGCCTACTCCTCTATTAGGCACATAGGATGAATGACCGTTATTAGACCATTTTCCACATCAATAGCAATCCTATACTTGTCTACATATATTATCATAACAACGCCAATTATATTACTTCTAGCTCAGTCTAACGCCTTATCCACAAAGTCTACCAATCTAATCTCTTCTATAGGACAAACTAACTCTCTCTGATTTTTTTTAATAATTTTATCTTTAGGAGGGATGCCCCCAACTACAGGCTTTATAATTAAACTGATCGCAGTAGAAACACTAGTAAACAACTCAATGGTACTCCCCACAATCCTATTTTTAGTTGCTGCAACAGTAAATCTCTCTTTCTACCTAAATCTAGTGTTTTACACCTACCTTTCCTCTACCTTCACCTCCCTAAAACATGCATACGAGCCTAAGACCGCCATCCCCATCTCTATGTTCGCCATTTCCATGTTCTGGCTAATTCCTCTTACCTCCTTAATTTAGTAAGATGGCTGAGACATAAGCAAAAGATTGTAAACCTTTAAACGGACCTAGTCCTCTTACTACAATAAGTTGGCAGATTAGTGCATTTGGCTTAGGATCAAAACAAAGGGGACCATCCCCTACTTATTAACCTAGCCCTCTAATTTAAAACAGAATAGATGATTTGCATTCATCCAGTGGAATATTTCCGAGTACTAAGGCTTTTGTTACGGTAACATATGTCCTTGAACGCCATAATTAGATGTTCGACTCATCTAAAGCCTTGAAGTAAAGATGGCAGATTAGTGCAAAAGGTTTAAGCCCTTTATATGAAAAAGTTTTCTCTTTACAAATGCCTATCTCTTTTTCCATCGCAATGATTCTAAACATAGTAAGAGCTATACTAGCAATAGCTTTTTTCACCCTTCTAGAACGTAAAACTCTAGGATACATACAACTACGTAAAGGCCCCAATAAAGTAGGGATTGCCGGAATTCCTCAGCCATTTGCTGATGTACTAAAATTACTTACAAAAGAACAAACGTCCCCCTCTATATCTAATATTGCACCTTTCGTCGGTGCCCCAATTTTTGCTTTAATTTTAATTTTAATACTGTGATCCTTATACCCCCACAAATACAACGTATTAGTTATCCCTTTTGGGATTGTTCTATTTCTCGCAGTCTCCAGAATAAATGTCTACCCTACCCTGGGGGCGGGCTGAACCTCCAACTCAAAATATGCTTTACTGGGCAGACTCCGTAGAGTTGCCCAAACTATCTCTTATGAGGTAAGAATAACCCTCATTCTTCTAGCCATGCTTTTAATCCTACAAACTTACAGCTTCAACACAATTATTATAAGGCAAATGTCCTGACCACTACTAATAATCCCTCCCCTTACAGTCATCTGATTTATCACAAACCTTGCGGAAACAAACCGGGCTCCTTTTGACTTTGCTGAGGGAGAGTCAGAAATTGTTTCAGGGTTTAATGTAGAATACGGAAGAGGCGGGTTTGCTTTAATTTTCATAGCAGAATACATAAGAATTATTGTAATAAGACTATTTACTGCTGTATTCTTGACCCCTTTTATTCCCTCTACCCTTATTAGCCCTCTATGAATCTGCGGAATAACAGTTTTTATTAGAATCCTATTCATTTGGGCACGTGGGTCTCTCCCCCGAATACGGTACGACCGACTAATGTCCCTAACCTGAAAAATATTCCTGCCTTTCGCTCTAGGGACCTTAATAGCATTTATGCCTATAATATTCTTAATGTTATCTTGATAGTGCGCCAGATGAATGGATAATCTTGATGTGGTTAATTATGTGAATACGCTTCTCCACTATCTCTTTTGAAAGCTAATCTAGCATTGAGCTTTTAACTCAAAGATAGTTATATCTATAACTCAAAAGAATCTCAATAATAATAATTCCCATAATAATCAGACTTATTTTACCTCCCGCAGTGTTTGGCCTAGCGTTTTGTTTAGCAGCACGGTCTTCTGCAGACCGGGAAAAAACTTCTCCATTTGAGTGTGGTTTTGACCCACACAAAACGGCACGCCAACCTTTTTCTCTTCGATTTTTCCTACTAGCAGTAGTTTTCTTAGTGTTTGACATTGAAATCGTACTCCTTCTTCCAATCGTGGTAGAAACCACTTCTAAAATGGTTGTATATGGAAGGATTATCTTCCTACTAATTCTAGTAGTTGGACTACTACACGAATGGCGAGAAGGCTCCTTAGACTGAACTTCATCAACAAAACAATAATATTATTTACCGAACATTATAATAATCTCAGCTACCAAGCTGGTAAACACTATTATAAATAAATAATGATTTGATTCTGGTCAATAAATTAATTCTAGCAAAACACACACATGCAAGAACTCTCAAACCCGTAACATATTTACTCTTTTCTAAAAGAACCCCACTAAAGATTAAAATCTTATGATCTTATCAAATGATACGCCTGCAGTGATGAAATCTAATCAATATCAGCCATTATGAATTGGAAATAGCCCCAAAAACAGACAAACCTTGTGCCAGCAGTCGCGGTTACACAAGATGTTTAAATTAATTAACTCATGCCTGCAATATATAAATAAATAGGAGCATCTTAACCCCTTCAAAAGTATAATTTAAACAAGGGTAACAAACCCTACACTCCTAATATCCGATATTGCGAAAGCTTAGACCAAAACGGGGATTAGATACCCCCTTATCCTAAGCCGCAAATTCAAGGCCGAGCACTACGAACACATGTTTAAAACTCAAAGAATTTGGCGGTGTCTTAACCTCCCAGGGGAACCTGTCCATTAAATCGATAATCCACGAAAAATCAAACCTTGCTTTGCTATCAGCCTGTATACTTCCGTCTTTGGTCACCCTGAAAAGGAGTGACCAGTAAAATCCCCCATTTTCACGTCAGGTCAAAGTACAGCCAATAGCCAGGATAGAGATGGGTTACAACCTTAACCAGAGAAAATGACCTTCGGGCCAACGAACACATTATGAAAAACTGTGATTGAAGGAGGACTTGGCAGTAAAACTAAATAAATTTTTAGTTTGAATAAGGAAATCTAAGACATGCACAAATCGCCCGTCACTCTCCCCCAAAGGGGAGAAAAGTCGTAACATAGTAGGTATAACGGAAGTTGTACCTAACCAACCCCCCCCCCCTTTTTTTCCTAACCTTAGGATTCCAAAAACCTCTCACTAAAAACTTATTAACTGAAATCTAAACCATACAAACAATATTTAATATCTCCCCCATACCCCTAAAAACCGCAAGGGAAAACCAAATATTCACAAGTAGTAACTTCAATACGTACCTTTTGCATCATGGCTTAACAAAACTACCTGTAAACCACTAAACCCCGAAAATTGTGCGAGCTATAACATATTTGTTAAGAACTCACCTATTTCTATGTCACCAGAACAGGAAAAATATCTTATAGAGGCTACATACCTTCCGCGCCAATTTATAGCTGGATTTTCACTAAATCTGTCTAAGCAGAAAAATTAGGGAGTAACAAACCTAATTTTACAAAGGAAAGGGGCAAAGCCTTTTCCTCACATCTACTTCTAAAACATAAAAATTATGCGTAGGCCTACCAGCAGCCCTCGAGAAACAGAGCGTTACCGCCCCCATAAATAAAAATAAATAGAAACCATAGTGACCTTCAAAGTGAAATATAGAATCAAACACACGATCCTACAAACACTGTTAAGACTAGTATTAAAACACATAAAAATTCCTTTACTTAATATCTCCCTAAGGAACTCGGCAAAAACTTTTTCCGACTGTTTAACAAAAACATTGCCTGCTGAAAAACAAATTTCAGGTAATTCCTGCCCAATGAAAATTTTAAATGGCCGCGGTAAACCGTGCAAAGGTAGCATAATCATTTGCCTCTTAATTAGGGGCTGGCATGAACGGATTAAACGAGAAAAAAGCTGTCTCAAGGAGAACACTAAAACCTATCCTTTAGGTGAAAAGACCTAAATAAATATAGAAGACAAGAAGACCCTATCGCGCTTTATTTATACTTTCCCCATCAAGAGAAAGAAAAATTTGGTTGGGGCGACCCATGACACCCAAAAACGTCTATAACCCACAAGACTCACAAGTCCGCTTAATGACCCTATTAAGATTAAAGAACAAGTCACCGTAGGGATAACAGGCTAATCCCCTCCTAGAGCCCAAATCGACGAGGGGGGTTGGCACCTCGATGTTGGCTTAGGGCATCCTTTAGATGTAGCCGTCTAAAAAGGCAGGTTTGTTCAACCTAATTCGCCCTACATGAGCTGAGTTCAGACCGGCGTAAGCCAGGTCGGCTTCTATCTCTATAACGAAATTTGTTAAATAGTAGTACGAATGGACCCTAATATAATTAAACATTAATAAACAAGAAATCATATAAACTAAAATAAATCCCAAAATAAAATACAAGATGTAGTATAATAAATACTTTTCACTTACACTGAGAAAATGGCCAGTGCCCGTCTTGCAGGCTATTATGCTAAAAATTAGGGCTTCTAACCCAAATTTGATTGGTTAAATCCCAGTCATAGCCTTATACTGTTTCTAAAATATAAGAAATATTTAAACACAACAGTTATGCTTCGACACCCTTTCCACTTAGTAGAACTAAGCCCTTGGCCCTTAACAGGGTCCATTGGGGCATTTACATTAGTAATTGGACTCACAAGATGGTTCCATAATTATGGGACTCTTCCACTAATCCTAGGTCTTGTATTAATTATTGCAACTATGATTCAATGATGACGAGATGTAATTCGAGAAGGAACCTACATAGGATTCCACACATCATATGGTACTAAAGGCCTTCGATGAGGGATAATCTTATTTATTGCCTCTGAAGTTCTCTTCTTTTTCGCTTTCTTCTGAGCTTTTTTTCATAGTAGCCTAGCCCCAACCCCAGAGCTAGGCTGCATATGACCTCCCATAGGAATTGAACCGCTAAACCCCTTCTCTATCCCACTTCTAAATACTGCTGTACTTCTAGCCTCAGGAGTCACAGTTACTTGAGCTCACCATAGACTAATCGAGCAAGATAAGCACAACACAACAGCTGCCCTATGTTTAACTGTCATTTTAGGGGCATACTTCACATTCCTACAAGCAGGAGAATATATTGAAGCCCCCTTTACAATTGCAGACAGGGTATACGGCTCAACATTCTTTGTAGCAACCGGATTTCACGGTTTACATGTCCTAATTGGGTCCTCTTTCCTATTTGTCTGCCTACTCCGAACAGCCGCAAACCACTTCTCGAGAGGACACCATTTCGGGTTTGAGGCCGCTGCCTGATACTGGCATTTTGTAGACGTAGTATGAATTTTCCTATATCTATGTATTTATTGATGAGGATCCTAAATTTCCATCAACAAAGAAACCAAAAAATACTCCACGTATTATACTAGACTTTTTTTTTTAATTATAGAGATTAAAAGATTAAATTTTAATCTTTAATCTCTATATATATAATACATAATATTATATATAATATATATATGCAGAAGAACCCTCCAGAAAATTACATTTGGGAGGGGGGGTAAAACGGATGGTAATTAACCACATTTCTGCATAACTCATTGAGACTTTTGCCTTTTTTACCTAAAAATACCAAAAACCGCGGGGACACACACCCCTTCATGTTTATCCCCCCATTTTAAGGCGGTTTTATAGGGGTTTAGAGAGTTTTATCCCAGCAGTACCCTAACTAAAACCCCCGAAAAACCCCCGAAAAACCCCCGAAAAACCCCCGAAAACATCTTTTTTAACAAAATACTAAAGAGGCGAAAACACTTTTAAAACCAAAAATCAACAAAATAACAACTATTTTCTTTTGTTATTATAATGACAGTAGCCTATTGATCTATATAGATTTTTTATTTCAAATTAGAATATTTTCCTATATATATATAAATTGATATTATATATATATATAATGTAACCTTATTTATACCCCCAAAATTACTTTTTTGGGGGGGGGGGTAAACGAATGGTGGTTTTATCAAAAAAGAAATCAAAAATATTAAACGTATTGTGCTAAAACCGGAAAATTCAAAAGGGGTACCCCTTTTGATACCATTTTTATAAAATTCCTTTCCCTATAACAAGGGGAAAAATAAAATACCTCCTACAAAGAATATTTCCCTAATTTTACTGAAAGTGTACTCGACTACTCCGTTATATCATACTTTTAAATTCAACGCTGCTAACATTAACTCCGCCTCTAAAGAGTTAGTGTTACATCAACAAAAGAACAAATTTGTTTTGTATACATTGAAACATATTACAAAATAGTGTAATGTGCACATAGATCTTTGGCATCTAAAGATAGCGATCTATCGCTAATTTGTAAATGTCCCTATCTTTTACTCTGATTCTTTCTATATCACTAATCTGCTCATTATTCCTAGCTACAAGGCCTTTAACACTAGGGATCTGGGTATTAGTTTTAGCACTAATAATCGCCACAACAATAGCTCTAGCCTTAAGTTCTTGGTTTGGAATAATTACATTCCTTATCTACGTTGGAGGTATAATGGTTATATTTTCCTATTTTGCAGCCCTGTCCCCAAATCAACAACTAAATCTTGGGCCCATAGCAAAAACTACCATAGTAACTTTGCTCCTCCTAAGAACAACCCTTAAACTATTCAGCCCTCCTTCTCTCTCCCAATTTACTTCCACGCCAAAGCTCACATTTATGTACCAGCCAGAAAACCTTTCTTTATTAATTTTCTTTGGCTCAATCCTATTTTTTGCATTAATTGCTGTTGTAAAAATTTCTCGGCGAGAAAGAGGACCCTTACGACCATTCAAATAACATGTTCAAACCCTTTCGACAAGAACACCCCCTTATTAAAATCCTTAACGGATCCCTAATTGACTTACCCGCCCCAAAAAATCTTTCCATCTGATGAAATTTTGGGTCTTTACTGGGTTTATGTCTAATCATTCAAATTCTTACTGGCTTATTTCTAGCAATACACTATGCCCCTCATGTAGACTTAGCCTTCAGCTCAGTAGCCCATATCTCCCGAGATGTAAATTACGGTTGACTGCTTCGAGCAACTCATATCAATGCAGCTTCAATGTTTTTTGCCTGCATCTACCTTCACGTTGGGCGAGGCCTATATTATGGATCGTTTCGATATGTTGAAACATGAAATATTGGTGTAATTATTATAATTATCACAATGGCAACAGCTTTCTTAGGATATGTGCTTCCTTGAGGACAAATAAGATTTTGAGGAGCTACTGTAATTACTAACCTATTGTCTGCCATTCCTTATATTGACCCAGATATTGTGCAATGATTATGGGGAGGATTTGCTGTAGATAACGCGACCCTAAACCGATTCTTCTCCCTTCATTTCTTACTGCCATTTTTACTAGTAGCAGCTTCTGCGGTTCATCTTCTATTCCTTCACCAAACAGGATCTAACAACCCGCTAGGAATTAAAAGGGAACAAGCCCGTGTTAAATTTCATCCATATTACACAACAAAAGACGCCCTGGGATTTCTAATTGCACTCCTCCTTTTATCCTTAATTGTCCTCTTCTTCCCAGACGCGCTAGCAGACCCAGATAACTTTATCCCAGCAAACCCCCTAGTCACACCTGTACACATTAAGCCAGAGTGATACTTCCTATGGGCCTACGCAATCCTGCGCTCTATTCCTAACAAACTAGGGGGAGTAGTAGCACTATTTTCCGCGCTTTTAATTCTTTTTACCCTTCCTCTAGGCCCACAGACTCCCGCCCCTTTTTACCCATTAAACCAGCTGTTATTCTGATTACTAGTAACTACCTTTATAGTATTAACATGAATTGGAGGGTGCCCAGTTGAAGCCCCATTCGAGGGAATTGGCCAAGTATTTACAATTACATACTTTTCACTATATATTATTGCCCCCGCGTCTTCTCTAGCCTGAAACCGGCTTCTAAATGCGTAGGACCTTAAGTTAATTTAAACTAACAGCCTTCAAAGCTGTAAATAGAGACATCTAGATCCTGATGCTCCCAGACATTTTCTCTGCCTTCGACCCAGCTACAAGCTCCCTATTTCAAAATCTTTCAAGAACCGCATTCTGAGCCTTTCAGCTATCGATTCTACTGGTGCTACAAACATCCATTTGACCAACACCAATCCGTCAAACATCTTTAATATCATACCCAATCCATATTATGCACGGACAAATATCCCGAACTCTCGGGAAAAATCTAAAGGGGATGACAACACTAGTTACTGCACTAATAACTATAATTATTCTTACTAATCTCATTGGTCTCCTCCCATATGTATTCAGAACTTCCAGACACCTAATCTTTTCTGTTACTATTGGATTACCCCTCTGACTATCCTTAATTATATCAGGAGTTACTTTTAACTTCAAAATATTTTTTGCCCATTTTGTTCCAAGAAGAGCCCCAAACGCTCTCGCACCAGCATTAGTGCTAATTGAAACACTGAGATGTCTTATACGACCAATCACACTATCTTTCCGGTTAGCTGCCAACATAAGAGCTGGTCATATTGTTCTTACTCTAATTGGCTCATACGCAATACAAGCTATGTTTTCCTCCCCATCTAGAACTATCCTATTAGTATTCTTTCAAACACTATACATTTTCTTTGAGTGAGGAATTTGTCTAATTCAGGCCTATATTTTCTGTTTACTGCTGTCACTATACGCTGATGAACACCCAGAAGAAAAATGACAAGCCCCAAAATTAGCAATACCTTCTTTTAAAAAATAACAGGCAAAAAGCAAGTTATGCAGTTTGATTTCGGCTCAAAAAGAGGGAACCTCTCCCTTTGCCTTATTAAAGTAGTTTAAAAAGAACCTTGAACTGTGACTTCAACAGTGCATACCCGTGCCTTTAATAATGACACAACCTTTCTCTCGATCAGCCTTCTCGCTAATCTTTATAGCTATTCCAACTTTAATTCTATCCTCTAGACTAATAATAAATAACTATAGAATCCTAATTGAATGACAAATTAGTGACATTAATAGAACACCACTATTATTCACTATGGTTTTAGATCCTGTAGGAACCTTAACATCTGCTGCAGTAATATTTATCGCAGGGAATGTATTATTATTTGCAAAAACCTACATACAAGAGGAAACTTTTAAGTCTCGATTTAACACCCTAGTGCTACTCTTTGTACTTTCCATAAATATACTCATTTACCTTCCACACCTTATTATACTACTTTTAGGGTGAGACGGCCTAGGGATCATCTCTTTCTTACTTGTAATCTACTATCAAAGACCTAAAGCTTTAGGAGCAGGGATAATTACCGCCCTGACAAACCGAATTGGGGATGCTATACTCCTAGTCGCAATCGCACTAACCCTCAGCCAAGCCCACTGAAATATTTTTAACTTCACCCAGGAATTCCTCAACAGACCTTATGTTGCACTATCTATTATAATTGCTGCTATAACAAAGAGAGCCCAGGTTCCCTTCTCTAGGTGGCTCCCAGCAGCTATGGCAGCACCTACCCCAGTGTCCGCCCTGGTACACTCTTCAACACTAGTGACTGCAGGAGTATTCCTCTTAATTCGATTCTATCCCTTTTTATCTTCATTTTACTGATTCGCCCCAGCCTTACTGTTCACCAGAACCCTTACAATACTAATAGCAGGATTAAGGGCTATTTTAGAGTGTGACCTAAAAAAAATCATTGCCTTATCAACCCTGAGACAGCTAGGGGTAATAATAGCAGCTTTAGGCCTAAACCAACCAAAATTTGCTTTATTCCATTTAATTACACATGCTCTATTTAAAGCTCTGCTATTTGTGTGTGCTGGAACACTAATCCACTATCACCACCACACCCAAGACCTCCGAACCATAGGAAATCTACCCAGCCAACTTCCAATTACTATATCCACAATATTTTTAGCTAACTTAGCACTCTGCGGGTTTCCTTTTCTAGCAGGGTTTTACTCAAAAGACCTTATTTTAGAGGCTGCGCTATTCTTTAACCACAATCTTTTAATAATTATCTTAATTTTTCTAGCTACTATACTTACAGCAGTATACTCCATACGAATAACCATAGCAAGTTTAGTCAGGCCTTCTTACTCCTCGCCTCTTATCAGATTAGAAAACGAGACAAAAAGATTAACCACCCCCGCTTTAAACCTTTGTATAGCTGCTATTGTGGGTGGGAGGGTGCTGAACTGAATACTAATAACTCCGTTAACCCCCTTCATTCTGTCCTCCCAATATAAAATATTAACTCCTATTGTTGTAACCCTAGGGCTACTCATTGCCTATTTAATTGGGATAAACCCTAGCTTTAACAAAAACATCACCCTTACCCCATCAGAGGAAGCTACCTTCAATATGTGGTACCTAGCCCCGCTATCTTCACAATTTATTATATCTAAACCAATAGAACTAGGATCTTTAGTATTAACTCAAATGGACCAGGGGTGGCTAGAGTCCCCTGCTCAAGGTGCATCCCAAGCTCTGTCTCTTTCAGGCAGAAATGCTATAACTCTACAAAACAATATTATAAATAAATACCTGTTTATATCTTTTGTTATTTTCACCACACTAATTATTATAGCATATCTAGATAGCTTAAAAATAAAGCATAACACTGAAGCTGTTAAGATAAGATAACTCTTTCTAGATACTACCCTATAGTTGATAATACAACGCAAGCCTGCAAAGCAAGAGGAGGGATTTCTCCCTAGGGTTTCATATATATGGTGTAAACAACACCTTACCTTTTCACGGTAAAAATATAGAACTTCTATTATATATAACACCT